TGGGGGATATCATTATTGCCGAACCCCATGCCTACATTGCCTTTGCGGGTAAAAGAGTAATTGAACAAACATTAAATAAAACAGTACCCGAAGGTTCACAAGCGGCTGAGTATTTATTCCAGAAGGGCTTATTCGATCTAATTGTACCACGTAATCCTTTAAAAAGCGTTCTGAGTGAGTTATTTCAACTCCACACTTTCTTTCCTTTGAATCAAAATTAGAACATGCAGTTGAATTATTTTGAGCAAACAAGTAATTAGTTTATCGGAATAATAGAATTTTATCTTTCTATACCTTACGATAATCCTATTTTGACTAAGAATCCCTGCTGGATGGGATTCTAACAAACCCTTTAATATATAAAACTAAATAAATAGAATCTAATTCATTTTTAAGAAACTTTTTGCTTAGTAAATTCAATTTGAAGACAAGAGAAAAAAATGAATCAAATAATATCTCATCCATATCCTTTCAAATCTTTCATGTAGAGGGATGAAAAACTACATTATATACTCATTTAGAATTAGAATAGATTAGAGATATTAAGTAATAATAATTCCAATTTAGAATTATCAAATTATACTTATAATAAGATATAAGATATCTTTATATATAATATCTTTATATTCTATAAATATAAAATCTAAATAATAATAACAGGTACAAATAGTAAAGCGAGGTACCCATTCTATGACAACTCTTAACTTTCCCTCTGTTTTGGTCCCTTTAGTAGGCCTAGTATTTCCGGCAATCGCAATGGCTTCTTTATTTCTTCATGTTCAAAAAAACAAGATTGTTTAGAGCCGAGGGCACAAAATCTCATTTTTAAACTGACGCTTGTATCATAACACAGATATCCTTTTAGCAAAATATGGTATAAGCGTCTTCCGACGAAAATCTCCCAAAATGCTATATTCTAGCTATTTTCAAATAGACCCGAATTGGCGGACGGCTGAATTGTAAAGTTGGTCTATCTATATGCATGTGGCTATCTTTAGTGAGATCATACGAAGGGTATGTTATTAGTTTAGATCTAACCAATTTAATGAATTACTCCTAAAGGTTCACATCAAACTAGTGCTAGTTGATGCGAGTTACTTCGGAAACAAAAGGACTAAAGTAAAATTCATTTGGGGTATTCTCTCAATTCCAAAAAAAAGCAACTGGATCAAGTATGAGTTGTCGATCAGAACATATATGGATAGAACCTATAACAGGGGCTCGAAAAACAAGTAATTTCTGCTGGGCTGTTATCCTTTTTTTAGGTTCATTAGGATTCTTGTTGGTTGGAACCTCGAGTTATCTTGGTAGAAATTTGATATCTTTATTTCCGTCTCAGGAAATCGTTTTTTTTCCACAAGGAATTGTGATGTCTTTCTATGGGATCGCGGGTCTTTTTATTAGCTCTTATTTGTGGTGCACAATTTCGTGGAATGTAGGTAGTGGTTATGATCGATTTGATAGAAAAGACGGAATAGTGTGTATTTTTCGTTGGGGATTTCCTGGAAAAAATCGTCGGGTCTTCCTCCGATTTCTTATAAAAGATATTCAGTCCGTCAGAGTAGAAGTTAAAGAGGGTATTTATGCTCGTCGTGTCCTTTATATGGATATCAAAGGCCAGGGAGCCATTCCATTGACTCGTACTGATGAGAATTTTACTCCACGGGAAATGGAACAAAAAGCTGCTGAATTGGCCTATTTCTTGCGTGTACCAATTGAAGTATTTTAAGAAATGAGCCGACAAATGCATGCTTTCTCAGCAGGAGGGCAAAAACGCAAGAATCCTCTTTTTCTATAACATAACTTAATTGAAATTTCTTAAGAACATCCATTCGAGTCAAAGCAGACATATATGGAACAATTTAAAAAAAAAAAATAATAATAAAAAAGAGTGAATAGATTCATAGATTCGATAACTTGTAATAGAACTGATGCGTGAGAGAAATATTAGATTACATAAAGTCGACGAATAAGATTCATTAACAATTCACAGATGAAAAAATGGCAAAAAAGAAAGCATTAACTCCTCTTTTCTATCTTGCATCTATAGTATTTTTGCCTTGGTGGATTTCGCTCTCATTTCAAAAAAGTCTGGAATCATGGATTACAAATTGGTGGAATACTAGGCAATCCGAAACTTTTTTGAATGATATTGAAGAAAATAGTATTCTAGAAAAATTCAAAGAATTAAAGGAACTCCTCCTCTTAGAGGAAATGATCAAGGAATACTCGGAGACACATCTACAAAACCTTCGTATAGGAATTCACAAAGAAACAATCCAATTAATCAAGATACACAATGAGGGTCGTATTCATACGATTTTGCACTTCTCGACAAATATAATCTGTTTCATTATTCTAAGTGGTTATTCTATTTTGGGTAATAAAGAACTTGTTATTCTTAACTCTTGGGCTCAGGAATTCCTATATAACTTAAGTGACACAATAAAAGCTTTTTCTCTTCTTTTATTAACTGATTTATGTATCGGATTTCATTCGCCCCATGGTTGGGAACTGCTGATTGGCTTTGTCTACAAGGATTTTGGATTTGTTCATAATGATCAAATTATATCTGGCCTTGTTTCCACTTTTCCAGTCATTCTAGATACAATTTTAAAATATTGGATTTTCCGTTATTTAAATCGCGTATCTCCGTCACTTGTAGTGATTTATCATTCAATGAATGACTGAAAAATTCTCTACCTAATCTAATTATAATGTTTCTTATTACTTTGCAGTTGTACATAAGCAAAGCATTGAAAAAAACTTTATATTTCTACCCATCCCGGAGATTCATCCTATATTCCTATATATTAATCCAGTCAAATTATTATTATTCCAGTAAATAACAGAATCGTGGATAGGAAACTCCATTAGTGACCTACCCCAATTTATTGTAGAAATTTTCGGGATCAATGGTTGGACCATGCAAACTAGAAATACTTTTTCTTGGATAAAGGAACAGATTACTCGATCTATTTCCATATCGCTCATGATATATATCATAACTCGTACATCCATTTCAAATGCATATCCCATTTTTGCACAGCAGGGTTATGAAAATCCACGAGAAGCCACTGGACGTATTGTATGCGCCAATTGCCATTTAGCTAATAAACCAGTGGATATTGAGGTTCCGCAAGCGGTACTTCCCGATACTGTATTTGAAGCAGTTGTTCGAATTCCCTATGATATGCAACTGAAACAAGTTCTTGCTAATGGTAAAAAGGGGGGTTTGAATGTAGGGGCTGTTCTTATTTTACCAGAGGGTTTTGAATTAGCCCCTCCCGATCGTATTTCCCCCGAGATAAAAGAAAAGATGGGCAATCTGTCTTTTCAGAGTTATCGCCCCAACCAAAAAAATATTCTTGTCATAGGCCCTGTTCCTGGTCAGAAATATAGTGAAATCACCTTTCCTATTCTTTCCCCCGACCCCGCTACTAAGAAAGACATTCACTTCTTAAAATATCCTATATACGTAGGCGGAAACAGAGGAAGGGGCCAAATTTATCCTGATGGTAGCAAGAGTAACAATACAGTTTATAATGCTACAGCATCAGGTATAGTAAGCAAAATCCTACGAAAAGAAAAGGGGGGATACGAAATAACCATAGCGGATGCATCCGATGGACGTCAAGTGGTTGATATTATCCCTCCGGGGCCAGAACTTCTTGTTTCAGAAGGTGAATCTATCAAATTGGATCAACCGTTGACAAGTAATCCTAATGTGGGCGGATTTGGTCAGGGAGATGCAGAAATAGTACTTCAAGATCCATTACGTGTACAAGGTCTTTTGTTCTTCTTCGCATCTGTGATTTTGGCACAAATCTTTTTGGTTCTTAAAAAGAAACAGTTCGAAAAGGTTCAATTGTCCGAAATGAATTTCTAGACTGGCGTATTTATCGACATCAAGTTTGTAAAAAGCATTAGCAACTATCTATATAAAAAATGAAATTAGAAAAAGAATTTTGTTCTTTTAGACTCTTTTTCTATGAGATGCCGGGAATTCCTTGTACGACATTCCTAGACATAGTATATAGAAAAACTATTTGACTTGACCCCTTCTTTTTTTTTTTTTTTCAAAATTGGGGCTATGTTGCTATTGTCAGATTGAAATGTAAAAAATGCATTTCATTCTAATACATTTCACTTTGGCTAGATCCTATCCAAAAGTAAACGGGAAATAGAACGGATAAATATAAATGAAGGGAGCAAGTATTTCTGGGAGGGTTTATTCGTCTTCCTAGTCTTCGACACAAGAAAAGGGGTGTGAAAAATCCTTTTCTTGTGTCGAAATAATAATGATTCTTTATACTGTTCGTCAAACATTCCTAGTGTTAGTTTCTGTTTTTTACAGATGTATCAGAACGTTTTTTGGAGTTATTGCGTATTTTATTAATTATTATATTATAAATTCTATTACAATAATTAATAATTACGTATACTATAAAAGTGGTGGACAAACAAAAGAGGAGGGGAAAATTTGTTGAGTAAATAGAACTTCGTCAATGAACTTATAAAAAAATATTATAATTATTAAGAACTCAACGGGACCTTCTACCTTAAATCAGACAAACAAAGAAGGGAATCCGTTGAGTTCTTACGCTTTCGTGTCTACAACTCAATTCATCAGATTACTACAGGGATGAACCCAATCCGGAATATGAACCATAAAAGAAAACGCCTACTAAACCGATCACAAGAATACCAGCTACAGTACCTATTATCCAAAGAGGAATTCTTCCAGTAGTATCGGCCATTTACCCCACTTCCCTCCACATTTTATCAAGTGGTCATACTAGAGACATAAACAGTCATGGATAATTATCAGATGAGATCCTTCCGAATGGGCTAAAAGAGAGAATACCTAGAATGATTAGTCTATTATTTTAGTTCTCTCTCGTTTTATTAATTGAAGAAATAATTGGAAAATAAAACAGCAAGTACAAAAATGAGTAATAACCCCCAGTAGAGGCTGGTACGATTCAATTCAACATTTT